TTCCTTGAACATATATGTTCATTTTTACAGGTATCGTACTATAAAAATGAAATTGGATTGTAAGAAGATACGAGGATTTCTATTTGGATCCAGTTGTGAAAGAACAGAGTTAATGAAATTGAATTTTGGTTGAACTGAACCACAGATGATAAATAAAGAGTGAGGAAGTAAAATGGGCTTTTTCTTGGGGATAGAGGGACTTGAACCCTCACGATTTTCAAATTCGACGGATTTTCCTCTTACTATAAATTTCATTGTTGTCGGTATTGACATGTAAAACGGGACTCTCTCTTTATTCTCGTCCGATTCATCTTCAAAAGATCTATCAAACTCTGGAATGAATCATTTGATCACTGAATATTCAAATTCGATTCTTTTTTCAACTTCAATTGGAATTGATTCACAATAATTCTTCAATTTTTCATAGATTTTTTGATCTCTATCATTCTAATGAATAATAATTAATAGAGAATAGAAATAGAGGGTTTCTATAGATCCCTATCCTATACTCATACTAATCATATGAGTATATATAGTATATAATAGTAATATGTAATATAAATAAGTAATTAAGTAATATAAATAAGAACGAAATAAAGAATAGAAAAATAGTATTCTATTCTATTAATAGTAGAATAATAGAATGAATAAATAGATAGATTATGAATCTAATATATTGTATATATATAGTAGATCTAATAGATAATAGAAAGAAAAGATTCGGGTTGTGATTAATCGTTTGCTATATAAGTATAACGTAACGTAGTCAATTTCATTCGTTAGAACAGCTTCCATTGAGTCTCTGCACCTATCCCTTTTTATTCTCATTTTCCATTTTTTTCTAAAAAAAAAAGATTTGGCTCAGGATTGCCCCTTTTTTAGTTCCAGGGTTTCTCTGAATTTGGAAGTTACCACTTAGCAGGTTTCCATACCAAGGCTCAATCCAATCAAGTCCGTAGCGTCTACCAATTTCGCCATATCCCCCTTTGCTTTGAGACAAGAATCCAGTTGGAATTCCATCCAACTCTTTCATTGACCGTGGCACTCTTGAATTCATTAGGTAATGATTCCTATATCGAAAAAGTGTATGCTGCTATTTTCTTTTTTGCCCACCTTCTATTCCATATTCTATCATTTCATCTCTATTGGATGAACCCTATTTGTTTCAATCCGAAATGATTCTATCATTGATGTATCCGCAATTCAATATGGATAGATATATCCAACATATATCTATGGCTTTCATACTCCTTCATTTTTGAAGTGCGGTTTTTAATAGTGGAACGTTCTATATAAATAGAATATGATTCTCTTTTAACTATTTATCTATTAGGATTTAGAATATAGATAGTTTCGTTACGCGAAATTGAGATTTCTAGTATAGTTTTCTAGTTCCACGATTAGAATGATACCATTCTAATGATCCTAAATGGATTATTCAGAATATGATTTGAATTATTATCAAATGAAATGATCATAATATTATTGAAGATTGAATTTCAGATTTGATTTATTGTACTGATTTCATAGTCATATTAATCATCATCAGAATAGTAAGAATTGAAATTCTTTAATTCATAATTGAATTTCTATTTCGATATCTAATTTATCTAGATCTAAATAGTTTTCTTTTCTATTTTCTAAATAGAGTTTAAAATCTATAACTTCTAACTAAGAAATAGAAGAAATTTCAATAATAAATAAAATAAAAAAAAAAATCAATAGGTAATAGTTAAGATCCGATAGTTTCCTTTATTCTGTATCCCTATACACTATTGCTCTTATCTTATATTGGCCCGCTTAGCTCAGAGGTTAGAGCATCGCATTTGTAATGCGATGGTCATCGGTTCGATTCCGATAGCCGGCTCTTTTTCTTTATCGACTTTTTTCTTTCCATGATTTAAAATCTCTGCTCTCGCTTTCTCTAAATGTCGGGTCAACGATCTATTATGTCATGGTAACTTTCAGCTATAGCTATGAAGAAAAAAGTTGACTAGAACAATTAGATCTCTAAAGAAGGAATTGGAAAACGTAGCCTTCACTTGAATTTTCTATATATACAAAAAATCCGAATATTGATAAAATTTCTTTTATTCTATTTTGTTTTGTAGGATTTTAGTAGATTGATAGATTGAGTTTTGCTTTGCTGATCCTTTAGTTCAGTCTGAATTTCAATTTTTTTGTCAAATGAAAGTGAATCAAAAAGGAGTCTTTATATGTCTCGTTACCGAGGACCTCGTTTCAAAAAAATACGCCGGCTGGGGGCTTTGCCGGGACTAACTAGTAAAAGACCCAGATCCAGAAGTGATCTTCAAACCCAATTGCGCTCTGGAAAAAGATCGCAATATCGTATTCGTTTAGAAGAGAAACAGAAATTGCGTTTTCATTATGGTCTAACAGAGCGACAATTACTTAAATATGTGCATATTGCTGGAAAAGCCAAAGGGTCAACAGGCCAGGTTTTACTACAACTACTTGAGATGCGTTTGGATAACATCCTTTTTCGATTAGGTATGGCTTCGACCATACCTGGAGCCAGACAATTAGTTAACCATAGACACATTTTAGTTAATGGTCATATAGTGGATATACCAAGTTATCGTTGCAAACCTCGAGATATTATTACTACGAAGGATAAAGAAAGATCAAAAGCTCTGATTCAAAATTCTCTTGTTTCATCCCCCCACGGGGAATTGCCAAACCATTTGACTATTGACTCCTTACAATATAAAGGATTTGTAAATCAAATAATAGATAGTAAATGGATCGGCCTGAAAATAAATGAGTTGTTGGTCGTAGAATATTATTCTCGTCAGACTTGATTCTAACGAAAATAACAAGGTTCTTACAATTTTGACTCCTTTCACTGAAGTAAATGGAGTACCTTGTGCCCTGTCTCATTCACGTATCACAAAAGGATTCTTTTTCTTTTTTCTTCTTTTCAATATACATTTTCTATTTGTATTTTACCTATCACAGGGATGTAATTAGGGATAGAGAATCTCTATGAAATAAGGGTCTTACTGTTAGAATAATGATATCAATTCTTATTTTATTTGATACATTCTAGTCGGTAACGCGATAACGTGGATGAATGAAAAGAAACGGAGAGAGAGGGATTCGAACCCTCGGTAAACAAAAGTATACATAGCAGTTCCAATGCTACGCCTTGAACCACTCGGCCATCTCTCCTACAGAATGTTATTCTTGACCAAAACTCGAATGAATAGCGAGTCATTCATCTTAATTGTAGTACAGGTATGACTGCCCGATGGTTCCATAAGAAGCAATTTTTTTTCCCATTTACTATTTATCAAAAAAAGCTTCTTTCATCAGCTACCCCATGGATCTATTCAAAATTCATGAATCGTCAGATGAATTTTTCTATCTCAATTTCATCTTTGTCCAAAAGGGCGACACCACATTTTTTCCAATTAGTATGTTTTTATGTTCTTTTGTACTGTACAATTCCTTTTTTTGTGGGATCATTTTCCCTAAAGGGGATGAGAATAATTATAGAATGAATTGCTAATTATGCCTAGATCTCGAGTAAATGGAAATTTTATTGATAAGACTTCTTCAATTGTAGCCAATATTTTATTACGAATAATTCCGACAACTTCAGGAGAAAAAAAGGCATTTACCTATTACAGAGATGGTGCGATTTGATTTTTTTCTTGTTTTTTTTTACCCCTAAGTTTTACGAGAAAAAGAACGTAGTTAGGAATAAAAAAAAACAAATTAGTTAAAGAAACCTACGCTTGGTGAAGGTGAAGTTTGGAGATAGAGCAATTCCTTCTGTCGTGTATCCTCGATTGATGCAGCCTTAGATGCTTCAATTATAGATTTTAGTATTGAGCGAAAGGTTACATCTATAGGTTCTATATTGGAGGTCAATCCTACTTTATTTAGTGCCAATAGGTGGCATCGGGGAAAAAGCACTACACCTAGGAATCAACAACACAAAAACTTTGTTCTAAATAACCCTTTTCCTTATTGGTATCGGGACTAAAAAGAATGGTTGGGAAAACAAAGATCCATCTCATTCGTACTTTTGGTACCCGTATAACCATCAAAGACCGTTGAAGTGACTAATTCCTGGAAATCTTAAGCGTTGAGTACAAAGAAATTTTTGGAGTTACCATTTCTATCTAGCACTAATACGATTGGTGTTAAGAAAAAACCTCTTGTGGGAAGGCTGGCTAGAAATTTCTTGTAAAAATACCAGCTCCTGTGAGTTCATAATTAGAATAGTGAAATTTTGATTACATGAATTATTCACTTTAGTACTATGCACAGAAGGGAGGAGCCGTATGAGGTGAAAATTTCATGTACGGTTCTGGAACGGAGATTCTTTTACTAGAAGAAACGACCGTAACGGATGTCGGCTCAATCCGAAGGAAATTATGCAGAAGCTTTACAGAATTATTATGAAGCTACGCGACCAGAAATTGATCCCTATGATCGAAGTTATATACTCTATAACATAGGTCTTATACACACAAGCAACGGAGAGCATACAAAAGCTTTGGAATATTATTTCCGGGCACTAGAACGAAATCCATTTTTACCACAAGCTTTTAATAATATGGCCGTGATCTGTCATTACGTGCGACTATCTTCACTATAGAAAGAAGGAAAAAAAGAGAAAATCGTCTAGTAAATACTAGACTAAAAAATAGGCTTTCTACATATGCATCGTCCAAAATAACGATTTTTATAAGCTGTAGCAAGGAAAGATACTTCGCGAGAACCAAAAAAATTGGAAGAAATAGGTATGGCCTATATACTATATTCTATGGATAAAGAGTCAAATTGATATAGAAAGCACCGTAAAGATCCATTAGTAAGCTATTATTTGGTCAATACAGTTCAGAACTGCTTACTTATGTCATGATATGGGATAAAGAAGTGAGAAATCAACTTATGTAATAGAGTTGATCTACTAAAGTATTGAGCAGCGGTGTAGCATCAGATCCCAAAGATAGTAAGTTTTTTTT